GCTAGTGTAGCTTAATTTAAAGCATGACGCTGAAGATGTTAAGATGAGTCATAGATTGTCTCCACAAGCACAAAAGCTTGGTCCTGGCTTTAGTGTCAGCTCTGATCTAAATTACACATGCAAGTATCCGCGCCCCCGTGAGAATGCCCTAACAGCTCCCCGCCCGGGAGCAAGGAGCTGGTATCAGGCACAGCCTCAGCCTAGCCCATAACACCTTGCTTAGCCACACCTCCAAGGGAATTCAGCAGTGATAAACATTAAATATAAGCGAAAGCTTGATTTAGTCAGGGTCATGAGGGCTGGTCAATCTCGTGCCAGCCACCGCGGTTATACGAGGTAGCCCAAGTTGACACTCATTCGGCGTAAAGGGTGGTTAGGTAAGAATTTTAAACTAAAGCCGAACGCCTTCAAAGCCGTTAAAAGTGTATGAAGGTAAGAAGCACATCGACGAAAGTGGCTTTATTACATCTGACTCCACGAAAGCTGAGGAACAAACTGGGATTAGATACCCCACTATGCTCAGCCTTAAATACTGATATTTCAATACATTAACATATCCGCCCGGGTAGTACGAGCACCAAGCTTAAAACCCAAAGGACCTGGCGGTGCTTTAGATCCATCTAGAGGAGCCTGTTTCAGAATCGATATTCCCCGCTAAACCTTACCCACCCTAGCTAAATGTTCAGTCTGTATACCGCCGTCGCAAATTTACCCTGTGAAGGGAGAATAGTAAGTTTAGCCAGTACAGCTAAGTACGTCAGGTCAAGGTGCAGCATATGGGTGGGGAGAAATGGGCTACATTTCCTAATGCAGGATAAACGAAAAGTGGACTGAAATGTCTTACTAGAAGGAGGATTTAGCAGTAAGTAGGAAATAGAGTGTCTTACTGAAACAGGCTCTGAAGCGTGCACACACCGCCCGTCACTCTCCCCAGCAAAGGCTTATTCAATAAGTAATAAAAAAACTGGCAAAGGGGAGGCAAGTCGTAACATGGTAAGTGTACCGGAAGGTGCACTTGGTAAACCATGGCATAGCTAAATAGATAAAGCATCTCCTTTACACTGAGAAGATTCCCTGCGCAATTCAGGGTGCCTTGAAGCCAACTAGCTAGCCCACCTTAATAAAATCATCAGCCTACTAATCCTACCCCCCAATACACCTCAACCATCTAAATTAAACCATTTTCCCTCTTAAGTACGGGAGACAGAAAAAGAACTTAGGAGCAATAGAAAAAGTACCGCAAGGGAATGCTGAAAAAGATTTGAAACAGATTAGTGAAGCCCACTAAAGCAGAGTTCAAACCTCGTACCTTTTGCATCATGAATTAGCAAGAATATTCCAAGCAAAGAGTCCTTTAGTTTGAAGCCCCGAAACTAGGGGAGCTACTCCAGGGCAGTCTAATATTTAGGACACCCCCGTCTCTGTGGCAAAAGAGTGGGACGACCTTCGAGTAGAGGCGACAAACCTATCGAACCTAGTTATAGCTGGTTGCCTGAGAAATGAATAGAAGTTCAGCCTTTTAAGTTCTTCCCTCACTTACCCCTAATTATATCTGCCATGATTTAGAGAGATAAAAGAAATTTAAAGAGTTAGTCAAAGGGGGTACAGCCCCTTTGAATTAAGATACAACTTTCCCAGAAGGATAAGGATCATAGTAAGCTAAGGCCTAGTGTCTAGGTGGGCCTAAGAGCAGCCATCCCCTCAGAGAGCGTTAAAGCTCCGACACAACTCAAGCCCCCTATGCTGGTAAATTAATCCCAATCCTCCAACCCTACCAGGCCGCCCCATACCCTTATGGGCCCGATCATGCTAGTATGAGTAATAAGAGGGCAGACACAGCTCTCTCCTTGCACGCGTGTACATCGAAATGGACAGACCACCGACACTTAACGGCCCCAAGCCAAGAGGGTATTGTATTACTAATAATTAACTAGAAGACCATACAAACCACACCGTTAACCCCACACTGGAGTGCCTATAAGGAAAGACTAAAAGAAAAAGAAGGAACTCGGCAAACACATTGAAGCCCCGCCTGTTTACCAAAAACATCGCCTCTTGCTCACCAAAAATAAGAGGTCCTGCCTGCCCAGTGACCAAAAGTTCAACGGCCGCGGTATACTGACCGTGCAAAGGTAGCGTAATCACTTGTCTTTTAAATGGAGACCTGTATGAATGGCACGACGAGGGCTTGACTGTCTCCTTTCTCCAGTCAATGAAATTGATCTTCCCGTGCAGAAGCGGGAATACTAACATAAGACGAGAAGACCCTGTGGAGCTTTAGACACCAAGGCAGCCCAATCATAACTCAGCCTGGCCCAACAGGTCATAACGGTTGGTTCTCTGTCCACATGTCTTTGGTTGGGGCGACCAGGGAGTACAAAAAAACCCCCCTGAGGAACGGGAACACCCCTTACACCTTTAGCTCAGGGCCACAGCCCTAAATATCAGAAAATCTGACCCCCTAGATCCAGCAACGCTGATTAACGGACTAAGTTACCCCAGGGATAACAGCGCAATCCTCTTTTAGAGCCCATATCGACAAGGGGGTTTACGACCTCGATGTTGGATCAGGACATCCTAATGGTGCAGCCGCTATTAAGGGTTTGTTTGTTCAACAATTAATAGTCCTACGTGATCTGAGTTCAGACCGGAGTAATCCAGGTCAGTTTCTATCTATGGTGTGTTCTTTCCTAGTACGAAAGGACCGAAAAGAAGGGGCCCATGCATAAAGCACGCCCCCGCCTCACCTAATGAAAAAAACTAAAATAGACAAGAGGCCATACCACAAAACACCCAAGAAAAGGGTTTGTTTGGGTGGCAGATACTGGATAATGCAAAAGATTTAAGCCCTTTAAACGGAGGTTCAAATCCTCCCCCTAACTCGAGTTGCAGCTTTAATTATGCAATATATTATTAACCCTCTTCTACTAATCGTATTCTTACTTCTAGCAGTTGCACTTCTCACGCTAGTTGAACGTAAAGTGCTTGGGTATATGCAACTACGTAAAGGACCTAATATCGTAGGACCCTACGGCCTTCTTCAACCTATCGCTGACGGCATCAAACTCTTTACTAAAGAACCAATTCAACCCCTTACCTCTTCCCCTGTGTTATTCCTTCTAATACCTATGATAGCCCTTACCCTAGCCCTTATCCTTTGAGCCCCTCTCCCCATACCATTCTCCCTTGCAGATATTAATTTAAGCATTTTATTTATACTGGCAATCTCGAGTCTAGCAGTTTACCCTATTCTGGGGTCCGGCTGGGCCTCAAATTCTAAATACGCATTAATTGGAGCTTTACGGGCCGTAGCTCAGACAATTTCCTACGAGGTAAGTTTAGGCTTAATTCTATTAAATATTATTATTCTGTCTGGGGGCTTTACGCTCCAAACCTTTAACCTTGCCCAAGAAACAACCTGGTTAATCCTTCCAGCGTGGCCCCTAGCTGCAATATGGTTTGTATCAACTCTTGCTGAGACCAACCGAGCCCCTTTCGATTTAACAGAGGGTGAATCTGAACTTGTATCAGGGTTTAACGTAGAATACGCGGGCGGGCCATTCGCTCTATTTTTCCTGGCAGAATACGCTAATATTCTGCTAATAAATACACTCTCCGCCCTATTATTCTTAGGAACTTCCTTTTACCCCACCTCTCCCCTCATAACTACCTACATCATGATAATTAAAGCAGCCCTTTTATCAACGGTCTTCCTATGAATTCGAGCATCATACCCCCGATTTCGATACGACCAACTAATACATTTAATCTGGAAAAACTTCCTTCCACTAACACTGGGGTTAATTGTGTGACACATAGCACTGCCTATATCTTTAACCGGACTTCCCCCCCACCCCTAGGAAGACGTACCTAAATTTTAAAGGACCACTTTGATAGGGTGTGTTGTGGGGGTTAAAGTCCCCCCGTCTTTCTAGAAGTTAGAGGAGTCGAACCTCTGCCAGAGAGATCAAAACTCGCAGTGCTTCCTTTACACCAAACTCTAGCATAGTAAGCTAAGTGTAAGCTCCCGGGCCCATGCCCCGACAATGTAGGTTAAATTCCTTCCTTTGCTAAATGTACCTCTACAAAAATCCCTATATTTTGTGCTACCTCTTCTCCTGTGTAGGGCTTGGCACTACTATTACCTTCGCCAGCTCCCACTGACTTCTTGCCTGAATAGGCCTAGAAATAAACACCCTAGCATTTGTCCCTCTCATGGTAAAGGACCCTATAGGGCGAGCTATGGAAGCTGCTGCAAAGTACTTCTTCACCCAAGCAGGGGCAGCAGCCTTACTTCTATTCTCTGCTGTTCTAAACGCCTTGATCTCAGGGCAGTGGGATATTCACCAAATGGATCACCCTGTGCCAGTAACTCTATTTGTTCTTGCCATAGCACTTAAATTAGGTATCCCCCCGGGACATGCCTGATTAACCGAGGTAATGCAAGGCTTAACTCTAATGATGGGGATAGCATTATCTACATGACAAAAACTCGCCCCTTTTGTCCTCTTAATTCAAATCCAGCCATCTAACCAAGTGATTCTTCTAGCTCTCGGACTTATCTCAATCGTGGTGGGGGGTTTAGGAGGGCTGAACCAAGCCCAACTACGTAAAATGATAGCATACTCCTCAATTGCCCACCTAGGGTGAGCCCTGGTAGTTCTTCAATTCTCAGTGGTATTAAGCATTTTAGCTCTCATCACCTACATAATGACATCATCAGCATTATTTATCATATTTACATTCACCAAGTCCCTGAACATAAACGCACTAGCCACTGCATGAACAAAAAACCCACCCCTTGCAGCGCTTCTACTATTAATCCTTTTGTCCTTGGGGGGCATCCCCCCTTTAATAGGATTTATGCCTAAATGATTGATTATCCAAGAACTTATCCAACAAGGCTTTATTGTTCTAGCCTCACTTGCTGCAATATCAGCCCTTCTAAGCCTATTCTTTTACGTACGAATTGCATATGCTGCCTCTCTCACTATTTCACCTAACAATTTAAGCGGCACAGCCCCCTGGCGCCTGCCCACTACAAACCACGCTTTACTACTAGCACCACTCTCTGCATTGACTCTTGCCGCTCTACCCCTCACCCCTACAGTAATAACCTTGCTCCCAAGATAAGTGGGACTTAGGATAACATCAAACCAAGGGCCTTCAAACCCCTCAACGGGGGTGAAAATCCCCCAGCCCCAGGAGTAAACCCACCAAGGGTACCCCACCTAAAAAACTTACACCTCTAGACAGGCAGGCTTCGATCCTACAAACTTTTAGTTAACAGCTAAACGCCCAAACCAATGAGCATCAGTCTACCCCTCACAACCCAAAACAAGAAGTGACAGAACACAAATATTAGAGCATAAGCCTATTTAAGTAAAGCTTGCGAGATATTAACTCACATCCACTGCATGCAAAACAGTAACTTTAATTAAGCTAAAGCTTTCTTTAGATAAAGAAAATTGTAATAAACCTATAATTAATATACTTTAGCTAGAAACTAGGCCGAAGAGCACAAGTTCTTTCCCCCCCCCGCCTGCAACGGGTTGGGGAAGGGGGGGGGGGAAAGTCCCGGCAGAGCGTTACTCTGCTCCTTCTGATTTGCAATCAGATATGCTAACACCTCGGAACTTGATAGGAAGAGGGCTCTAACCTCTGTATGCGGGGTTACAGCCCGCCGCCTAAGCTCAGCCATCCTACCTGTGTCAATCACCCGCTGATTTTTTTCAACTAATCACAAAGACATCGGCACCCTGTATTTAGTATTTGGTGCCTGAGCTGGGATAGTGGGCACCGCCCTAAGCCTACTAATTCGAGCCGAACTCAGCCAACCTGGGGCCCTCTTGGGCGACGACCAGATCTACAATGTAATTGTTACAGCTCACGCTTTTGTAATAATTTTTTTTATAGTAATGCCAATCATGATTGGTGGCTTTGGAAATTGACTAATTCCACTAATGATCGGAGCCCCTGATATGGCCTTCCCCCGAATAAATAATATAAGCTTCTGACTACTCCCACCCTCCTTTCTCCTTCTACTGGCCTCATCCGGCGTAGAGGCAGGGGCGGGCACTGGGTGAACTGTTTATCCTCCCCTATCCGGTAACTTAGCCCACGCAGGTGCATCAGTCGACCTCACTATTTTTTCCCTTCATCTGGCAGGTATCTCTTCAATTTTGGGGGCAATTAATTTCATTACTACTATCATTAACATAAAACCTCCTGCTATCTCTCAGTACCAGACCCCATTATTTGTCTGAGCCGTCCTAATTACTGCTGTTCTTCTCCTACTATCCCTGCCCGTCCTGGCTGCTGGCATCACAATACTGCTAACAGACCGCAATCTTAACACAACCTTTTTTGACCCCGCAGGAGGAGGGGACCCAATCCTTTACCAACACTTATTCTGATTCTTTGGCCACCCAGAAGTCTACATCCTCATCCTCCCAGGGTTCGGGATAATCTCCCATATTGTCGCTTACTACGCTGGAAAGAAGGAGCCATTCGGCTACATAGGCATGGTCTGAGCAATGATGGCCATTGGCCTTCTAGGTTTTATCGTCTGGGCCCACCATATGTTTACCGTAGGTATAGATGTAGACACGCGAGCCTACTTTACATCCGCCACCATGATCATTGCCATCCCCACTGGTGTTAAAGTCTTCAGCTGACTAGCCACCCTACACGGCGGGTCAATTAAGTGAGAAACCCCCCTTTTATGGGCCTTAGGCTTTATTTTCCTTTTCACAGTAGGGGGACTGACCGGCATTGTTCTGGCTAATTCCTCCCTGGACATTGTCCTTCACGACACATACTACGTGGTAGCCCACTTCCACTATGTTCTTTCAATAGGAGCTGTATTTGCGATTGTCGCTGCTTTCGTGCACTGATTCCCCCTGTTTACCGGGTATACCCTTCACAGCACATGAACTAAAATTCATTTTGGGGTAATGTTCGTAGGGGTCAACCTAACTTTTTTCCCTCAGCACTTTCTAGGGCTGGCCGGCATGCCCCGACGATACTCTGATTACCCAGATGCTTACACACTATGAAACACTGTTTCCTCTATTGGTTCCCTAATCTCACTCCTAGCAGTCATTATGTTCCTCTTTATCATTTGAGAAGCGTTTGCTGCCAAACGAGTAGTCATGGCAGTAGAGCTCACTACAACTAATGTAGAATGACTACATGGGTGCCCTCCCCCCTACCACACCTTTGAGGAGCCTGCCTTTGTCCAAGTTAATAAGGGTAGAACAGGGCCTCTCCCAACTTTCGAGAAAGGGAGGAGTCGAACCCCCTTATCCTGGTTTCAAGCCAGACACATAAACCCTTCTGCCACTTTCTTAGGAGATATTAGTAAAATGCTATTACACTACTTTGTCAAGGTAGATTCGCGTGTTAGACCCCCGCATATCTTAACTAATGGCCCATCCCTCCCAGCTAGGTTTTCAAGACGCAGCCTCTCCAGTAATAGAGGAGCTACTACACTTTCACGATCATGCCTTAATGATTGTGCTACTAATTAGCACCCTGGTATTTTACATTATTGTAGCCATGGTAACCACAGAACTAACTAACAAATTTATCTTAGACTCCCAAGAAATTGAAGTCATCTGGACTCTTCTGCCTGCTGTTATTCTTATCTTAATCGCACTCCCCTCCCTTCGAATTCTCTACCTAATTGATGAGATTAACGACCCACACCTAACAATCAAGGCCATAGGCCACCAATGATACTGAAGCTACGAATACACCGATTATGAGGCCCTTGCCTTTGACTCTTATATGATCCCTACACAAGATTTAACACCTGGGCAATTCCGCCTCTTAGAAGTAGACCACCGAGTAGTAGTCCCCGCTGACTCTCCTATTCGAGTCCTAGTCTCAGCCGAAGATGTTCTTCACTCTTGGGCCGTTCCTAGCCTAGGTGTAAAAATGGATGCAGTCCCAGGACGTCTCAACCAAGTGGCTTTTATCGCATCCCGAACAGGTATTTACTACGGCCAATGTTCCGAAATCTGCGGGGCCAACCACAGCTTCATACCTATTGTAGTGGAGGCTGTACCCCTAAATCACTTCGAATCCTGATCTTCCATAATACTAGAGGACGCCTCACTGAGAAGCTAACAAGGAGAAGCATTAGCCTTTTAAGCTAAAAATTGGCGGCTACCGCCCGCCCTTGGTGACTAATGCCCCAGCTAGATCCGGCTCCTTGATTAATAACATTAATCACCTCATGAGTAATTTTCCTAGCTGCCCTACCCCCAAAAGTCCTTAACCAGAACTTTCCTGCAGAACCAGGCAGCCATAAAATCCAAGACAAGAAAGCCCTTAAACTAGGCGCGTGGTCTTGGTCGTGACAGTAAGTTTGTTTGACCAGTTTTTAAGCCCATCTTATTTAGGTATTCCCTTAATCACACTTTCTCTTGCCCTCCCATGAGTATTATACCCCTCCCCTTCCTCCCGCTGACTTAACGGGCGGCTACTAACTTTACAACAATGATTAATGGCCCGATTTGCACAACAAATTTTTGAACCTATGGCCCTAGCCGGCCACAAGTGGGCAATAATACTTACTGCCCTCATACTTTACTTAATCTCCCTAAATATGCTGGGGCTTCTACCTTACACTTTTACCCCCACCACCCAGCTTTCAATGAACATAGCCTTTGCAGTACCCTTTTGACTGGCCACTGTAATTATTGGGATACAAAACCAAATAACCTTTTCCCTAGCTCACCTCTTACCAGAAGGCACTCCCACACCCTTAATCCCCCTCTTAATTATTATCGAGACAATCAGTCTCTTCATTCGCCCCTTCGCCCTAGGGGTTCGTTTAACGGCCAATCTCACAGCTGGACACCTTCTCATCCAACTGACGTCATTAGCCTCATTTGTCTTGACCACCATATTACCCCCCGTAGCCTTTTTTACAGTCACTCTCCTTTTCTTACTTTCTCTGCTGGAAATTGCTGTTGCCATGATTCAGGCTTATGTATTTGTCCTTCTACTAAGCCTTTACCTTCAAGAGAACGTATAATGACCCATCAAGCTCACGCATACCACATAGTAGACCCCAGCCCCTGGCCCCTCACAGGAGCAGTAGCCGCCTTGTTAATAACATCTGGCCTAGCCATTTGATTCCACTATAACACTATAACACTTATGATTCTCGGAACAATCCTCCTCCTTCTAACAATATTCCAGTGATGGCGAGATATTGTCCGGGAAGGGACCTACATAGGGCACCATACACCCCCTGTACAAAAGGGGCTACGCTACGGTATAATTCTATTTATTACCTCAGAAGTTTTCTTTTTCATCGGATTTTTCTGGGCTTTTTACCACTCCAGCCTAGCCCCCACCCCCGAACTAGGGGCCTGCTGGCCACCTACTGGGTTAATTACTCTAGACCCATTTGAAGTACCCCTCCTAAACACCGCCGTCCTACTAGCCTCTGGGGTTACTGTAACCTGAGCTCACCATAGCATTATAGAGGGCAACCGAAAAGAGACAATTCAGTCCCTTGCTTTAACGATTATACTAGGGTTCTACTTCACGTTTCTTCAGGGAATGGAGTACTTCGAGGCCCCCTTCACAATTGCAGATGGCGTATACGGCTCCACTTTCTTTGTAGCTACCGGATTTCACGGCCTCCACGTAATGATCGGATCAGCTTTCCTGGCCGTATGTCTTCTACGACAGGCCCAATATCACTTCACCTCGCAACACCACTTTGGATTCGAAGCCGCTGCCTGATACTGACACTTTGTAGATGTGGTATGACTTTTCCTATACATCTCTATCTACTGATGGGGATCTTAATTTTTCTAGTATTAACGCTAGTACAAGTGGCTTCCAACCATTTAGTCTTGGTTAAAATCCAAGGAAAAATAATAAACCTCATTACGATAGTAGTCTTAATTTCTGTTGTACTCTCAACCATCTTGGCACTAGTATCATTCTGATTACCTCAAATAACCCCTGACAGCGAAAAGCTATCCCCCTACGAATGCGGATTTGACCCTCTGGGCTCAGCCCGCCTGCCTTTCTCACTTCGATTCTTCCTAATCGCCATCTTGTTCCTCCTGTTTGACTTAGAAATTGTACTCCTATTACCGCTGCCATGAGGAGACCAACTACCCTTCCCAATGGTAACTTTTTCCTGAGCCCTCGTAGTCCTAGGCTTATTAACTCTAGGCCTGGTGTATGAGTGGGTCCAAGGCGGCCTGGAGTGGGCCGAATAGGTGTTTAATTTAATAAAAATACTTGATTTCGGCTCAAAAAACTGTGGTTAAAATCCGCAATCACCAAAACATGGGTGCCCCAACCTTAGTGTGTTCAACCTTATTCGCGCTGGGTCTGGCAGGTCTAACCTTCCACCGAACCCACCTACTTTCCGCCCTTCTCTGCCTAGAAGGCATGATGCTCTCCTTGTTTATAGCTTTCTCCCTATGATCTCTACAGCTAGAAACTGCAGCAGCTTCTCCTCTACCTCTTCTCATCCTTGCCTTCTCTGCCTGCGAAGCAGGAGCTGGGTTGGCACTACTAGCCGCAACCGTTCGGACCCATGGGACCGATCACATGAAGAACCTTAATCTCCTAAAATGCTAAAACTAATCCTACCCACCCTATCATTAGTCCCCATCCTCTGATCATCCCACCCTCGGTATTTCTGACCTGATACAACAATTCTTTCCTTCCTTATTGCCCTTGGGAGCCTGGCCTACCTAACCCCATCATCATTAGCCCGAGCATCAAGCATTTCTCTACATATAAAAATAGACCACGTGTCTGCCCCCCTTGTAGTACTCACATGTTGACTTCTTCCTATAATACTACTAGCTAGCCAAAATAGTATAGCTACAGAACCCCTGGTACGACGACGACAGTACGTGACACTTCTTGTAATCCTTAATACACTTCTGATCATAGCATTCTCCGCTGCCGACTTCATGATGTTTTATTTAATGTTCGAAGCAACCCTCGTACCAACTATCATTATTGTAACCCGATGAGGCTCCCAAGAACAACGCCTCGGGGCAGGCAGTCATCTGTTATTTTACACTATAGTAGGGTCCCTTCCCTTACTAGTGGCCTTTATTTATCTATACGTCACCTCAGGGTCCCTCTACTTCACCTTAGCAATATTTAAGCCTCTTGTTCAAGTCTATACAATTGCAGAAAAAATATGATGCATTTCCCTCCTATTTGCGTTCCTAATAAAACTTCCTCTTTATGGAATACACCTCTGACTCCCCAAAGCCCATGTAGAAGCCCCTATTGCAGGCTCTATAGTCCTTGCTGGAATTCTTCTTAAGCTAGGGGGCTACGGACTAATCCACGCACTAGTCCTTATTCGACCCGAAAGCTCATTAATACACTACCCATTTATTGTCCTAGCACTTTGAGGAGTAGTAATGACAAGCTCTATGTGTATCCGTCAAACAGACTTAAAATCCCTTATTGCCTACTCCTCGGTGAGCCACATAGGCCTTGTAACGGCAGCCATCCTAATTCAGTCCCCCCCCTCTATCTCAGCAGGCTTAATTCTTATGATTGCCCACGGCCTTACATCTTCCACCCTGTTCGTCCTAGCAAATACCGTGTACGAGCAAACGCACAGCCGTATAATTGCTTTATGCCGAGGTTTACACATAATTCTTCCTCTACTGTCAGTTTGATGGCTACTCGCCTGTATTATTAACTTGGCCCTGCCCCCCTCACTAAACTTTATTGCCGAGCTAGTTGTAATTCTCAACTCCTACTACTGATCCCACTGAACCATCTATCCACTATGCTTCGGGGCAGTAGTTACAATGTCCTACAGCCTTCATCTATATCTAATAACCCAACGAAGCTACTCAATCGCCCGACCTTCCTACCTATTCCCCTCCCAGACTCGAGAACACATCGTACTGTTCCTTCATCTAGCCCCTCTCGTATTGCTAATTTTTTGCCCCGATATAATAACTAGAATGCCGCCTTAAGGGCTACACCCGGCTAAGAACCGAAGCCCTGACGGCGAAGACCCACGTAAGTGAAGTTTAAGTAAAACACTGGACTGTGGCTCCGGAAGCAGGGGTTAAACCCCCCTCACCTACCGAACGAGGCGCAAGGGCACGCATGGATTGCTATTCCATGCACTCTTCGGTTAAAACCCGGAGCTCGCTCGCCACAATAACGCTCCTATAGGATAACAGCTCATCCATTGGTCTTAGGCTCCAAAAACTCTTGGTGCAAATCCAAGTAGAAGCTATGCATAACCCCTTCCCCATATCACTAATAATAACCAGCACTGTTATTATTATTTTCCTACTACTCACGTACCCCTTACTAGCTCCCCCCCGAAAAAACACCCAGAACCCCCTAGAGATAAAAACTGCTGTTAAAGTGTCCTTCTTTCTAAGTCTTTTTCCCCTATCTATCTACCTAGGTAAGGGCATAGAAGCAGTAGTTACAACCTGAACTTGGTTTAGTATCCTAACTTTAGAAGTTAAGATTAGCTTATGCCTTGACTTCTATGCAATCATGTTTGTGCCCGTAGCCCTTTACGTAACCTGGTCCATCCTCGAATTTGCCCTATGATACATACACACAGACCCCAACATTGACACATTCTTTAAGTTCCTTATAGCCTTCCTAATCGCCATACTTGTCCTAGTTACAGCCAATAATTTATTTCAATTCTTTATCGGGTGGGAAGGAGTAGGCATTATATCTTTCCTCCTAATTGGCTGGTGATACGGCCGAGCAGACGCCAACACCGCAGCCCTTCAGGCAGTAATATACAACCGGGTCGGGGACGTAGGCCTTCTGTTAACAATAGCATGAATCGCTACCAACATAAGCTCCTGGGAAATGCAACAAATATTTGCCTCTGCTAAATATTTCGACCTTACAATCCCATTAATCGGCCTAATCATTGCTGCCACAGGTAAGTCAGCCCAATTTGGCTTGCACCCCTGACTCCCGGCAGCAATAGAAGGCCCCACGCCAGTATCTGCTCTACTGCACTCCAGCACGATAGTAGTTGCAGGTATTTTTCTTCTTATCCGAACCAGCCCTTTAATGGAAAACAACCCTGCAGCCCTAACCACGTGCCTATGCCTAGGGGCCCTAACCACTTTATTCACAGCAACTTGTGCCCTCACCCAAAATGACATCAAGAAAATCATTGCATTTTCCACATCAAGCCAACTAGGTTTAATAATAGTCACACTTGGCCTAAACCAACCGCAACTTGCTTTTCTACATATTTGCACTCACGCCTTCTTTAAAGCTATGCTTTTCCTATGCTCGGGCTCCGTCATTCACAGCCTTAACGACGAGCAGGACATCCGAAAAATGGGGGGAATACATCATATGGCCCCCTTCACCTCTTCCTGTATAACTATTGGAAGCCTAGCCCTAACAGGCACTCCCTTTCTAGCTGGGTTTTTTTCTAAAGATGCAATTATTGAAGCATTAAACACCTCTTACCTAAACGCCTGGGCCCTGACCTTAACCCTACTGGCTACTTCATTCACAGCTGTTTATAGCTTGCGACTTATTGTGATAGTTTCCATAGGCTTCCCACGAAACAACCCCCTAGCCCCCATTGACGAAAACAGCAAGATAGTGATTAACCCCATCAAACGACTAGCTTGAGGAAGCATCATTGCCGGGCTCCTAATTACCTCCAACATCTCACCCTTGAAGATCCCTCCTCTGTCTATACCCCCCCTCCTGAAACTAGCAGCCCTAATTGTCACAATTATAGGCCTACTAATTGCTCTAGAACTTGCATCCATGGCCAACAAACACCTTAAACCCTCCCCGGCCCTCACCCCTCACCACTTCTCCAACATACTGGGGTACTTCCCATCAATTATCCATCGTCTCGTCCCAAAGCTAGGCCTATCAGTGGGGCAGAACTTAGCTACCCAGGCGATCGACCAAGCCTGACTTGAAAAAACAGGGCCTAAAGCAATTATCTCAACCAACCTCTCTCTCGTTACCATAGTCAATGATGCCCAACAAGGCTCTATCAAGATATATCTTTCCCTATTCTTATTTACTATCCCTATTATACTATTACCCCTCTTCCTATAACCCCTAACGAAGAGGGCCCCGGCCTAAACCTCGGGTTAACTCAAATACCACAAATAAAGTTTGCAACAACATTCAGACTGCTAGTCCAATCATTCCCCCCCCCTCTACAGAATAAAGTTCGCCCACCCCTTCTGTTTCTCAGTGAATCTGGGAAATCTCCCCTGCCTTCCCCTCAGTCCCTCAATTAATTTCCCCTACCTTACCCTCAAAGGCTCAAGCCACAGCACCCCAACCGGCCCCCCCTAGAGCCACATAAAATAGAAAATTCCATAAGACAGGTAAGCTGCTCCAATCCTCTGGGTAGGGCTCAGCACAAAAAGCTGCTGAATAAGCAAAAACCACTAACATGCCCCCCAAATATACTAGAAAAAGAACTAAGGACGAAAAGCTCCCCCCACTTATAGCTAATACACCACACCCTATCCCTGCTACCATGACCAAGCCAAAAGCAGCATAGTAAGGCGAAGGATTAGAAGCGACACTAACCATGCCTAAAAACGCCCCCATCAAAAAAATTACCAAAAGAAAAGACACAATTTCTGCCAGGGCTCTAACCAGGATCAATGGCTCGAAAAACCACTATTATTATTTAACTACAGAAACTTTAATGACCCATATCCGAAAATCCCACCCCCTCTTCAAAATTGCAAATGATGCATTAGTTGACCTCCCCGCCCCGGTTAACATCTCAGCATGATGAAACTTTGGATCTCTACTAGGATTATGCCTAATCACCCAAATTCTCACAGGCCTCTTTCTCGCAATGCACTACTCCTCAGACATTGAAACAGCATTTTCCTCCGTTGTACACATCCGACGAGATGTGTATTACGGGTGATTAATCCAAAGCCTTCATGCAAACGGAGCATCTTTTTTCTTCATCTGCGTTTACCTTCATATTGGGCGGGGCTTGTACTATGGCTCCTACTTATATAAAGAGACATGGAATGTGGGGGTCGTCCTCCTCCTTCTTCTTATAATAACAGCTTTCGTAGGGTACGTGCTACCATGGGGCCAAATATCATTCTGAGGGGCTACCGTTATTACCAACCTACTCTCCGCGATTCCCTTTGTAGGGGATATTCTAGTACAATGAATCTGAGGCGGGTTCTCAGTAAGCTCCCCCACTCTTACTCGATTCTTTGCCTTCCATTTTATTCTTCCTTTCATTATTTTAGCGGGGACAGGCGTGCACTTAATTTTTCTACACGAAACAGGATCTAACAACCCCCTGGGCCTGAATTCTGACTCGGACAAAATCTCTTTTCACCCCTACTTCTCATTTAAAGACCTTCTAGGGTTTTCAGTCTTTTTTCTTCTACTAGTCTCCCTAACCCTTTTTTCCCCTAATCTCCTAGGGGACCCTGATAACTTCATTCCAGCTAATTCCCTCTCCACACCACCTCATATTAAGCCCGAATGATATTTCCTATTTGCCTACGCAATCCTACGATCGATCCCTAACAAGCTAGGGGGGGTATTAGCCCTACTATTTTCGATCCTAGTACTTATGCTTGTCCCTATTCTCCACACCTCAAAACAACGAAGCCTGACATTCCGCCCTTTTTCCCAAATTCTATTTTGAACTTTAATTGCAGACGTTGCCATTCTAACATGAATCGGGGGAATACCGGTAGAACATCCCTTCGTCATCATCGGCCAAATTGCCTCAATTCTTTATTTCTCCCTCTTCTTAGTCCTAGGCCCCGTTACAGCACTCTTAGAAAATAAACTCATGAATTGGTAGTGAGCCTTAGTAGCTCAGAAAATAGAGCGTTGGTCTTGTAAGCCGAAGGTCGAGGGTTAAAGCCCCTCCTAATGCTTTCAAAGAAGAGGGACTCTAACCCCCACTCCTAGCTCCCAAAGCTAGTGCTCTACCTAAACTATTCTTTGTAATATATATACATATATGTATTTACCGCATACATCTATATTAACCATATAATCCAATGTGGAAGTACATATATGTTTAATCAGCCCTAACTTATCTATAACATACAAGGAATATTAAATTAACAAGACTCAAAGTCTAGGCATAAATAACTTAAAGTACACTTAAAGTATTTGGCGAATTAGCCAGATTTCAAGACCTAGCACCTGAACCCACATAGTCAAGATATACCAGGACTCAATTATTAGTAATTCTTAAGATAATTATGTAGTAAGAACCGACCATCAGTTGATTTCTTAAAGCTAACGTTTATTGAAGGTGAGGGGCAATAATTGTAGGTGTCACATACAGTGAATTTTTCCTGACATCTCTTGTTCCGTCTTGGGCAAACATCTCTTTACTCCCTGCTCATTCATCGACGCTTGCATAAGTTAATGGTGGAACTCATGAGTGGGACACCCAACATGCCGGGCGTTCTTTCTAGAGGGTCACTGGTATCTTTTTTTTATTTTCCCTTCACTTACTATTCAGAGTGCACAGAAAGGTTAACAAACAAGAGGGTACACCCTCCTTGCATTGGAAAATAAAAATGAAACTACATTAAACATTTATAGAGAATAGCATAACTGATTTCAAGAGCATATATAGCCTTGGTATTTCCCCTAACAGTCCCCTTATATGCCCCCTTTTTTTGGCGTTAAAAACCCCCCTACCCCCCTACTACATCCTGAGATCTTTAACACTTCTGAAAACCCCCGCAAACAGAGCAAGCACAGGAAGTATAGTTTATCAAATAATAAGTTAATTTTTTTACAGTAATATAAAACGCT